TTACTTAAATATTAAATATAAATAATTTTACTGGAATATTGGAGGAATTCCTTGGATGGGTAGTAAGTACAATTTTGAATGTTTTGCTTATGTACAAAGTAACAAATATTATAATTGGATCGTTCGATCACTTTTCAGTCATTCATTGAATGATAAATCACTACAAGTGAAGGAGATACACGATTTAAATAACGAAAGATCCAATATTTAAAAATTGTATCTAAAATGACTGGAAAAGTAGAAACAAGACCGGATATAATTTGATCATTATGAGCAAATCCAAAATCTTTGTAGACAGAGCCAATCATTAATTCCCAACCGTGGGGCGAATGGAATCCTATACATAAATCAGTTAATAAAAGAATAGAAAAAGCTTTTATTGTGTCGCTTAAGTTGTATAGGAATTCTTGAAACCAAGAGTTAAGAATAACAAGTTCTTCATTACCTAGAATAGAATAACCACTTAGAATACCGAAACAGATTATATTTGTCGAGAAGTGTAAAATTGTATGGATGCGATCCTCGTTGTGCATCTTGATCAATTGGATCGTTTCTTTGTAGATTTCGATGCGAGGCTTTTGTAAATGTGTTTCCGGGTATTCCTTTATCATTTCGTCCAAACGTAAGAGTTCCTCTAAGTCTATGAATTCTTTTAGAATACTCTTTTCTTGAATATCATTCAAAAAAATTTCGGATTGCCTAGTATTCCACCAATTAGTAAACCAAGATTCCAGACTTTTATTAAATGAGAGAGAGATCCACCAAGGCAAAAATACTATAGATGCAAGATATAGAAGGGAAATTAATACTTTCTTTTTTGCCATTTTTTCGTCTGTGAATTTTAAAATTTTTAATGAACGCACCTCATTCGTCGACTCTATATGATACTAATATTTCTATCAAGCATAAGTGCTATTACAAGTCATCGATGTATTTCCGGATTTTTTTGTGATTCAGTACAGCGGTTAGTCCTTGAATTTAGAAAGAATATAGAATAAGAAAGAGCCCTCTTCAAATTAATAGTAGTAGGATTTCGAGACGAAAGAACTCCCGTTCTATCAAAATATCAAATATTTAGAAAATAATTCTTTACTTTATGATGAAATGTTTTGTTTTGATATATGATGAATCTATCATTTAGATTTGTTACTGAATTGAGTTAAGTGGATTTACATACGCATAAAAAAAATTGTGGACATAAACAATTTCGTTTTAGAATTGTTTCATATACGTTTGCTTTGGCTCGAGTAAGCGTTCTGAAGAAACTTCAGTTAAGTTCTGCTATAGAAAAAAAGATGATTCTTGAGTTTTTTATCTCTTGCAAAGTATTCATTCTTCAGTTCCTTTTTTCAAAATACTTCAATTGGTACACGCAAGAAATAGGCCAATTCAGCAGCTTTTTGCTCAATCTCTCGTGGAGTAAAATTCTCATCAGTACGAGTCAAGGGAATGGCTCCTTGTCCTTTTATTTCCATATAAAGGACACGACGAGCATAAATACCCTCTTTAATTTCTATTCTGATGGACTGAATGTCTTTCATAAGGAATCGGAGGAATATGCGACGATTTTTTCCAGGAAATCCCCAACGAAAAATACACACTATGCCCTCTTTTATATCGAATCGATCATAACCACTACCTACATTCCACGAAATTGTGCACCACAAATAGGAGCTAATAAAAAGACCTGCGATCCCATAGAAAGACATCACGATACCTTGTGGAAAAAAAATTATTTGCTGAGAAGGAAATAAAGATATAAAATTCCTACCAAAATAACTGGACGTTCCAACCAATAAAAACCCTAATGAACCTAAAAAAAGAATAAAGGCCCAACAGAAATTACTTGTTTTTCGAGACCCCGCTATAAGTTCTACCCATATACGTTCTGATCGCCAACTCATACTCTAACTAGACCTAGTTGCATTTTATTGGAATTGGGAGAATAACAAAAATAATTTTTTTTTTACTTTTTTTTGTTTCCGAAGTAACTCTCATCAACCAGCACTATTATGATGTGAACCTTTAGGGATAATTCATCGAATTTCTTAGATCCAAACTAAAATAATAACATCCCTTTCATATGATTTCCTAATACATATAGATATATTGACTTTACATTTCAGAAATTCTCCGATCTATTTGAAAATAGTTATAATTCATTTATCATGTTTACACATACATAAGAGCTTATGCCCGAAGGAAGCCGCATATTATACCATATTTTACTAAATAGATATCCGTGTTATGATCCAAGTAAGTCTTGAAAAAAAATATATATATATAAGATTTGTCCTTGTTGTATCTAAAAAATCTTGTTTTTTTGAACATAAAGAGATAAAGAAGCCATTGCAATTGCCGGAAATACTAAGCCCACTAAAGGCACAAAAATGGAGGGGAGACTGTTGAGAGTTATCATAGAATGGGTACCTCGATTTAATATTTGTACCTGTTATTTATTGTTATATTTATTGTTTTATATTTGAACCTTATCCTTATA